TTAAAAATAAGCTAATTTAAGCTTTTGGGTTCATACCCCAAATATAAAGGAAACCCCTTTTTTTTAAAAATAAAGTGCCTGATTAAAAGGATTATTCTGATAGAATAAATAATGTAACTTTTTACCTTTATTATATTTTATAGAATTAAACTATATCTTGTAATTTCAAAAATTAATATGCATCTTACATTAAAATATAATTTTTATAATATGAATATTTATATTCACTTAAATTTTTTTTTATTTTAAATTTTATTTATAATCAACTCCAATAAAATATTCTTTTTATTTATTTTATTTTTCAGTACCTTAATCTCTATTTCCTCAAATTCATGATTAGGTTGTTGAATTGGTTTAGAAATTAATTTATTAAGATTTATCCCCTTAATCTCAAATTCAAATAATTTACTAAACTCAGAAGCCTCCCTAAAATACTTTTTAACCCAATCAATTGCCTCTATTAATTTTTTATTTTCTATCCTATTAAGTATAATAACCCTAAAAAACTTTATTACTGATAATTTAATTTCTATTCTTATTAATTCCTCCATATTAATAAAAATAGGATCATTACCTTTTCATTTTTGATTCCCTAACATTATAGAAGGATTATCATGATTAAACTGTTTTATTTTAATAACATGACAGAAAATTACCCCCATAATTTTACTTTCATATTATTTTAATATAAATTTTTTATTAATTATAATAATTTTAAATGTAATAGTTGGAACAATTGGGAGTTTTAATCAAACCTCCTTACGTAAACTAATAGCATTTTCTTCAATTAATAACTTAGGATGAATATTATTAGCATTAATAATCAGAGAAAATTTGTGAATAATTTATTTTATTTTTTATTCTTTTTTTATTTCATTTTTATGTTTTTTATTTTATATTTTAAATATTTTTTTTATTTCTCAATTATTTAATTTTAATTTAAATTTTTCAATTAAAATTTTTATTTTAATTAATTTCCTTTCTTTAGGAGGATTGCCCCCCTTCCTAGGATTTTTCCCTAAATGATTAATTATTAATTATCTTTTAATCAATAATTTATATTTTACTATTTTTATTTTTGTAATAACAAGATTAATTATATTATTTGTTTATATTCGCCTTATTTATACATCTTTTATATTCTATCAAACTAAATTAAAATGATTTAAAATTTTTATTAAAAATAATTATTTAATCATAATTAATTTTTTTAGCTTTATCTCCCTATTAGGAATAATTATTAGAACTTTATTTTTTTTCTAAGGTTTTAAGTTAAAATTAAACTAATAGTCTTCAAAATTATTTATAAAGAAATACTCTTTAAGCCTTAGTAATTTAATACACCTTAAAATTTGCAATTTTACATCATTATTGAATATAAGACTTAATATTAATAATAAAAGAGATATTTCTCGTCAATAAATTTACAATTTATCGCTTATAACTCAGCCATTTTATTGTAAGCGAAAATGACTTTTTTCTACAAATCATAAAGATATTGGCACTTTATATTTTATTTTTGGTATCTGAGCAGGAATAGTAGGAACATCTCTCAGATTATTAATTCGAACTGAATTAGGTAACCCAGGATCTTTAATCGGAGATGATCAAATTTATAATACTATTGTTACAGCTCATGCCTTTATTATAATTTTTTTTATAGTTATACCGATTATAATTGGGGGATTTGGTAATTGATTAGTACCCCTAATATTAGGAGCCCCAGATATAGCTTTCCCACGAATAAACAATATAAGATTTTGATTATTACCCCCATCTTTAATTTTATTAATTTCTAGAAGAATTGTAGAAAACGGAGCTGGAACAGGATGAACAGTTTACCCCCCACTTTCATCTAATATTGCCCATAGAGGCTCCTCTGTCGATTTAGCAATTTTTTCATTACATTTAGCAGGTATTTCTTCAATTCTAGGGGCAATTAATTTTATTACTACAATTATTAATATACGAATTAATAACTTATCATTTGATCAAATACCATTATTTGTTTGAGCTGTAGGAATTACTGCATTACTTTTATTATTATCTTTACCTGTATTAGCAGGAGCTATTACCATACTTTTAACAGACCGAAATATTAATACTTCATTTTTTGACCCAGCAGGAGGAGGAGATCCAATTTTATATCAACATTTATTTTGATTTTTCGGTCATCCTGAAGTTTATATTTTAATTTTACCAGGATTCGGAATAATCTCCCATATTATTTCACAAGAAAGAGGTAAAAAAGAAACTTTCGGTTGTTTAGGTATAATTTATGCAATATTAACAATTGGTTTATTAGGATTTATTGTATGAGCTCATCATATATTTACTGTAGGTATAGATATTGATACGCGAGCTTATTTTACTTCAGCAACTATAATTATTGCAGTACCAACAGGAATTAAAATTTTTAGATGATTAGCAACTTTACATGGAACTCAAATTAATTATAGCCCTTCTATATTATGAAGATTAGGATTTATTTTTTTATTTACTGTAGGAGGATTAACTGGAGTAATTTTAGCTAATTCCTCAATTGATATTACTCTTCATGATACTTATTATGTAGTTGCCCATTTTCATTATGTACTATCCATAGGAGCTGTTTTTGCTATTTTCGGAAGATTTATTCACTGATACCCTTTATTCACAGGATTAACTCTAAATAATTATTTATTAAAAATTCAATTTTTTTCAATATTTATTGGAGTTAATTTAACTTTCTTCCCTCAACATTTCTTAGGATTAGCGGGAATACCCCGACGATACTCTGATTATCCTGATAGCTTTTTATTTTGAAATATTATTTCTTCATTTGGCTCTTATATTTCTTTATTTTCAATAATAATAATAATAGTAATTATCTGAGAATCTATAATTAATCAACGAATTATTTTATTCCCATTAAATATACCATCATCAATTGAATGATACCAAAATCTGCCCCCTGCAGAACATTCATATAATGAACTCCCAATTTTAAGAAATAATTTCTAATATGGCAGATTATATGTAATGGATTTAAACCCCATTTATAAAGGATTATCCTTTTTTTAGAAGTGGCAACCTGATCTAATATTAACTATCAAAATAGAGCTTCACCATTAATAGAACAAATTATTTTTTTCCATGATCATAGATTAGTTATCTTAATCATAATTACCATTTTAGTTTCATATATAATAATTAATTTATTTTTTAACTTATATATTAATCGATTTTTATTAGAAAATCAAATAATTGAATTAATCTGAACCATTCTACCAGCAATTACCCTAATCTTTATCGCAATTCCCTCTCTTCGACTATTATATCTTCTTGATGAACTTAATAATCCTTTAATTACATTAAAGTCTATTGGCCATCAATGATATTGAAGTTATGAATATTCAGATTTTAATAACATTGAATTTGATTCTTATATAATTCAATCTAACGATAATTTAAATAAATTTCGTTTATTAGATGTAGATAATCGTATTATTTTACCTATAAATAATCAAATTCGAATCTTAATTACCGCTACAGACGTAATTCATTCATGAACTATTCCATCTTTAGGAATTAAAGTAGATGCAAACCCTGGTCGATTAAATCAAATAAGATTTTTTATTAATCGACCAGGTATTTTTTTTGGTCAATGTTCTGAAATTTGTGGAGCAAATCACAGATTTATACCTATTGTAATTGAAAGAATTTCAATTAATAATTTTATTAACTGAATTAATAACTATTCATTAGATGACTGAAAGCAAGTATTGGTCTCTTAAATCATATTATAGTAAATTAGCAATTACTTCTAATGAAAGAATTAGTTAAAATATAACATAAATATGTCAAATTTAAATTATTACATTAGTAATATTCTTTTATTCCTCAAATAATACCAATTAATTGAATTCTTTCATTTATTTTTTTTATTAGTATCTTTCTTACTTTTATAATTATAAATTATTATATTTTTAATTGTAATAATAACTTAATAAAAAAAAATAAATTAATTAAAAATATTTATATTTTAACTTGAAAATGATAAATAATTTATTTTCTATTTTTGACCCCTCAACTAATTTATTTAATTTGTCTTTAAACTGATTTAGAACTTTTATAGGATTATTATTTATGCCTTATTCATTTTGATTAATCCCTAATCGATATTTTATTATATGAAATATTATTTCTACTAAACTTCATAAAGAATTTAAAATACTATTAGGATATAAATTCAATGGATCAACATTTATTTTTATTTCATTATTTTTTTTTGTATTATTTAATAACTTTTTAGGGTTATTCCCCTATATTTTCACAAGTACTAGTCATTTAACCATTACTCTATCTCTTTCATTAACTTTGTGATTAAGATTTATAATTTACGGATGAATTAATAATACCCAACACATATTCACACATATAATCCCCCAAGGAACTCCATCAATTTTAATACCTTTTATAGTATTAATTGAAACTATTAGAAATCTTATTCGTCCTGGAACTTTAGCAGTTCGTTTAACAGCTAACATAATTGCCGGCCATTTATTATTAACCTTATTGAGAAGAACAAGAAATAATTTATCATTTTACTTATTAATTATTTTAATTTTTAGTCAAATTTTATTACTAATTTTAGAATCCGCAGTTACTATTATTCAAGCTTATGTAATTTCCATTTTAAGAACCCTATATTCTAGTGAAGTAAACTAAATGACAACTAATAATAATCATCCATTCCACTTAGTTGACTATAGACCATGACCTCTAACCGGAGCTATTGGAGTTATAACTCTAGTTAGAGGAATAGTAAAATGATTTCATAATTTTAATATAAATCTATTAATTTTAGGATATATTATTGTTTTATTAACTATATATCAGTGATGACGAGATATTTATCGAGAAGGAACATTTCAAGGTAAACATACAATTTTAGTTTGCAAAGGATTACGTTGAGGAATAATTCTATTTATCATCTCAGAAATTTTTTTTTTTATTTCATTTTTTTGAGCTTTTTTTCATAGAAGATTATCCCCTAATATTGAAATTGGAGCTATATGACCCCCTATAAGAATTACCCCATTTAATCCATTTCAAATTCCTTTATTAAATACAATTATCTTAATTACTTCAGGAATTACAGTAACTTGAAGACATCATGCATTAATAAATAATAATTTTACCCAAACATCTCAAAGATTATTAATTACTGTTATATTAGGAATTTATTTTACTATATTACAAGCTTACGAATATATAGAAGCATCATTTTCTATTGCTGATAGAATTTATGGATCAACATTTTTTATAGCAACAGGATTTCATGGACTTCATGTTATTATCGGAACAATTTTTTTATTAACATGTCTTATCCGTCATTTAAATAATCATTTTTCAAATACTCATCACTTTGGATTTGAAGCAGCTGCATGATATTGACATTTTGTTGATGTAGTTTGACTTTTTCTTTTTATCTCAATTTATTGATGAGGAAATTAATTATTTATATAATATATTTAGTATATTTGATTTCCAATCAAAAAGTTTAATAATTTTAATATAAATAATTATTATATTATTTTATATATCTTTTATTATAATTTTAATTTCTTGTATTTTAATAAGCATTTCTTTTATCATTTCAAAAAAATCTTTAATTGACCGAGAAAAATGTTCAGTATTTGAATGCGGATTTGACCCTAAATGTCTAGCCCGAATTCCATTTTCACTTCACTTTTTTTTAATTACTATAATTTTTTTAATTTTTGATGTAGAAATTGCCTTAATTTTCCCTATTATCCCAAATTTTTTAATAGTTAACTTTTTTACTTGATTTAAAATCAATTTTTTTTTTATTATAATTTTACTAATTGGATTATATCATGAGTGAAACCAAAACATATTAAATTGATCTATTTAGGATTATAGTTTATTAAAACATTTGATTTGCATTCAAAAAATATTGAATATCAATTTATCTTAAATAAGAAGCAATTTGCATTTAATTTCGACTTAAAAGATAGAATAAATAATATTCCTTATTTAATTAATTGAAACCAAATAGAGGTATATCACTGTTAATGATAAAAATGAATTTTTATTCCAATTAGAAATATATATAATTAAGCTGCTAACTTAATTTATAGTGACTTATTTTCATTAATATTTCTTTTTATATAGTTTAAAAAAACATTACATTTTCATTGTAAAATTAAAGAAATTTCTTTTATAAATTTATTTAAAGATTCAAAAATCACCCTAATATCTTCAATATTATACTCTTATTAAGCTATTTAAATATAATATAATTATTAAAATAAAAATCATTATTCATAAAACAAATCTAAATATATAAATTTTGAAATTATTTAATTGATATATATAATTAATAATAGAATAATTTTTTAAAATATTATATAAACCATAACTCTCAAAAACTTCTCTTCAACCTATATCAATATTTTTTACTAACTTATTCCCAAATCCTAAAAATTTAAAATTAAATCCATATGTAGATAATCTAGGTATAAATCATATTAAAGTTAAAAATATTCTTAAATTATAAGTTAATAAAAACTTATTAATAAAAAAAATTCCTATATTTCTAATGTAATAACCTAATAATAACCCAATAAATATAACATAAATAACTATCATTTTTATATTAAAAGGTAAATAAATCATATACGGATAAGAAAAAATTAATCATCTTAATAATCTTCCTGAAATTAATCTTATAAATAATAATACAAATATACTTTTTAACATAATGTAATCCTCTTCATATAAATTATATAAACTTAATAAATTAAAATCATTAATTATTAAATATATTAATAAACGAATTGTATAAAATACTGTTAATCCTGTAGAAACATAGTATAAATAAAAAATTAATAAATTTAAATTTCTTATTCTAACTATCTCTAAAATTATATCTTTAGAATAAAACCCAGCTAAAAAAGGAATCCCACATAAAGCTAAATTAGAAAAATTCATACATAAAGAAGTCAAAGGAATATAAAATCTAATCCCCCCCATAATTCGAATATCTTGATTATCATTTATTATATGAATAATTACTCCAGCACATATAAATAATAAAGCTTTAAATATAGCATGAGTTAATAAATGAAAAAAAGCTAAATCCCCATATCCTATTCTCAAAATTCTTATTATTAGCCCCAATTGTCTTAAAGTAGATAAAGCAATAATTTTTTTTAAATCATACTCATAATTAGCACAAATACCAGCTATAAATATTGTTAACCCAGATAATACTAATAATAACTTAAAAAAAAATAAATCAACTAATAATATATTAAAACGAATTAATAAATAAATACCGGCAGTTACTAAAGTTGAAGAATGAACTAAAGCAGAAACAGGAGTAGGAGCTGCTATAGCTGCAGGTAATCAAGAACTAAAAGGAATCTGAGCTCTCTTAGTTATAGCAGCTAAAATAACTAATAACCCAATAATTTTCATTGAATAATCATTTTTTATAAATTCTATATAAAAAATATAATTTCATCTTCCATAATTTATCATTCAACAAACTAAAATTAAAATTATTACATCACCAATTCGATTTGATAAAGCTGTTAATATCCCAGCATTATAAGATTTAATATTTTGATAAAAAATAATTAAACAATAAGAAACTAATCCTAAACCATCCCAACCTAAAAAAATTCTAATTATATTAGGTCTAATAATTAATAATAATATAGAAAATACAAATAATAAAACTAATAAAATAAATCGATTCAAATTTAAATCAGATTTTATATATCTTTTTCTATAATAAATAACTGAAGATGAAATTAAACAAACAAACATTATAAATAATAACGACATTCAATCTAATAAAATAGATATTACAATATTTATTGAACTAAAAGAAATAATCTCTCATTCAATAAATATACTAACGTTATTTATAATAAAATAAATAACCATAAAAAAATTAATTAATATAAAAAAAAATAAAAAAAAAAATCTAATAAAACATAAAGAATATTTATTAATAATTTAAAATGATATTATTCATATTTTTGACTCCACAAATCAATATTTTAATTAAATTATTTAAATAAAATCAAATTATTCTATAATCAACTTTTAAAATTATTAAATTTAAGGGTAACCAATGTAAAATTAGTATTAAATATTCTCGAGATACCCCATTATAAAATCTATATACTCTCAAATTAAATTTTCCATGTTGAGTAATTGAATATAAATATAAACTATAGCCGGCTCTAAAAAATGAAATTAACATTAATATTAATATGCTTAACCAAGATCAACTAATTAAACTATTAATTAATCTAATTTCTCCTATTAAATTTAATGATGGGGGAGCTGCTATATTAGAAGATATAAATAAAAATCACCATAAACTTATTGAAGGTATAAAATTTATAAGCCCCCTATTTAAAAATAATCTTCGTCTATTTATTCGCTCATATATAATATTGGATAAACAAAATATCCCCGAAGAACATAACCCATGACCAATCATTAAAATATAAGCTCCGACAAATCCTCAATAATTTATAGTTATAATCCCGCCAATAACAAATCTTATATGAGCTACTGATGAATAGGCAATCAAAGATTTTATATCAACTTGACAAAAACATTTTAATCTAATATAAAATCCCCCAATTAATCTAATAATAACTCAAATTAATCCTATTTTTAAATTAACTTTTTGTAAAATAATTAAAACTCGTAATAACCCATACCCCCCCAATTTTAATATAATAGCCGCTAAAATTATAGAACCTGAAATTGGAGCTTCAACATGAGCTTTAGGAAGTCATAAATGAACAAAATATATAGGTATTTTCACTAAAAATGCTATTACTATTCTTAGATATAATATATAAATCTCAAAATCATAAAATTTTAAAAAATAAATTGACATATAATTTAATTTATTATAAATATAAAAAATACCTAATAAAAGAGGTAAAGAAACAAAGAGAGTATAAAACAAAAGATATATCCCAGCCTGAATTCGTTCAGGTTGATAACCTCAACCAATAATTAATATCAATGTAGGAATTAAACTACTCTCAAAAAATAAATAAAATATAAATAAATTTATAACTCTAAAAGTTAAATATAATAAAATTATTAATAAAAGAACATTAAATAAAAAAAAATTATAATAAATTCTTGTTTTTAATAAATTTTCTCTAGCTATAATTATTAAAAATCTAATTCAAATTCTTAATAAAATTAACCCATAAGAAATAATATCACAACCAAATATATATCTTAAATTAGAAAAATTTATAATATTTAAAGTCAAATTTATAAATATAAAAAATATAAATATTATAATTAATTGCACCAATCAAAACATATTTTTTTTAAAACATAAAGGAATTATAAATACCATTATTAAAATAAATTTTAACATTTTAAATCAAATTATAACTATAAAAATAATCATTCCCATGAGTTCGGATTATAGAAACTAAAATAGACAATCCTAATGCCCCCTCACAAACAGAAAATACTAAAAAAACTATTAATAAATATATATTACTATTAATTATTATTAAATATATTATAAAAAAAAAAAAAATTCTTAAAACAATAAATTCTAATCTTAATAAAACAATTAATAAATGTTTATGTTTAGAAATAAAAATTATATTACCAACTAAATATATTACTAAAATAATTATTAAATTTATTATCATTTAAATATATATATATATATATATATATATATATATATTTGTTTTTATAGTTTAAAAAAAACTTTGGGCTTGTAACTCAAAAATAAGAAAAATCTTTAAAAACTTCAAAGAAAAAGAAATTCTTTATCTATAATCTCCAAAATTACTATTTTTTATAAACTATTCTTTGACATAACAAAAATATTTTTATCAATACTTTTAATTTTTATTTCTATTTTTATATTTTTTCTTAATCATCCATTTTCTATAGGTTTAATAATTTTAATTCAAACTTTTTTATTATCCTTACTATCAAGTATAATAATTAATACGTATTGATTTTCATATATTTTATTTTTAACTTTTTTAGGAGGATTATTAGTCATATTTATTTATGTAACAAGAATTGCCTCTAATGAATTATTTAAAATTTCAATATTTAATAAAAGATTTTTTTTTATATTTTTATTTATTATTTTAAGTAGTTTTATATTAAAAAATAATTTATTATGAATAAATTTTTTTTTTAACAATGAAATAATTAATTTTTTTAATTTATTTTTATTTTTTAATCATGAAATTAATATCAATCTATTTAAATTATATAATGAACAAACTTATTTATTAATATTAATTATAATTATTTATTTATTTATTACTCTTATTGCCGTAGTAAAAATTACAAATATTTTTTTTGGCCCTCTTCGTTCATATGAATAAACTTTCACTAATGTTAAATAATTTTAAATCTATGCGAAAATCACACCCTATTATAAAAATCATTAATAATTCATTAATTGATTTACCTTCTCCTTCAAATATTTCATCTTGATGAAATTTTGGATCTTTACTCGGATTATGTTTAATAATTCAAATTATTACAGGATTATTTCTAACAATATATTATACAGCTAATGTTGAATTAGCTTTTTACAGAGTAAATTATATTTGTCGAAATGTTAATTACGGGTGATTAATTCGAACTCTACACGCAAATGGTGCATCATTTTTTTTTATTTGTGTTTATTTTCACATCGGACGAGGAATTTACTACGAATCTTTTAATTTTAAACATACATGAATAGTAGGTGTCATTATTTTATTTTTACTTATAGCTACTGCATTCATAGGATATGTATTACCATGAGGACAAATATCTTTTTGGGGAGCAACAGTAATTACAAACTTATTATCAGCAATTCCTTACTTAGGAAATGATTTAGTTAATTGAATTTGAGGGGGATTTGCAGTAGATAACGCAACACTAACTCGATTTTACACATTTCATTTTTTATTCCCATTTATTATTTTAATATTAACAATAATTCATTTATTATTTTTACACCAAACAGGATCAAATAATCCCCTAGGTATTAATAGAAATTTAGATAAAATTCCATTCCATCCCTTTTTCGTATTTAAAGATTTAATTGGATTTATTATTTTAATTTTTATATTATGTAGTCTTTCCTTAATTAATCCATACTTATTGGGAGACCCTGATAACTTTATCCCCGCTAATCCCTTAGTTACCCCAATTCATATTCAACCTGAATGATATTTTCTATTTGCTTATGCAATTCTTCGATCTATCCCCAGTAAATTAGGGGGTGTAATTGCCTTAATAATATCTATTTTAATTTTAATTATCCTACCATTTACTTTTAATAAAAAAATTCAAGGAATACAATTTTACCCCTTAAACCAAATTATATTTTGATCATTAATTTCTATTATTATATTATTAACATGAATTGGAGCACGTTCAGTTGAAATCCCATATATTTTTACTGGCCAACTATTAACAGTACTTTATTTCTCCTATTTTATTATTAATCCTATTTTAAATAAATTTTGAGATAAATTAATTTTTAATTATTAATTAATGAGCTTGTTTAAAGCATTTGTTTTGAAAACTTAAGAAAGAATAATATTCTATTAATTTATACTAAAATCATTTAATAACATAAAATTATCTTTAACCCTATAAAAAATAAAATATAATTTAAAGAAATAGGTAAATATCTTTTTCAACATAAATATATTAATTTATCATAACGATAACGAGGTAAAGTTCCCCGAACTCAAACAAAAAAAAATGATAAAAATAATAATTTTAAATAAAATATTAAATTTAAATAATACCCTCCTATATAAATAATAACAAATAATAATCTCATAAATAAAATTCTAGAATACTCAGCTAAAAAAATTAAAGCAAATCCTCCTCCCCCATATTCAACATTAAACCCTGAAACTAATTCTCTTTCCCCCTCAGCAAAATCAAAGGGAGTTCGATTAGTTTCTGCTATTAAAGAAGATAAAAAACATAATCTTAAAGGTATTATTAAAAAAATAAATCAAATTACAACTTGATATTCAAAAAATACTAATAAATTAAAATTTATAATTATAATAATTCTAGATAATAAAATTAAAGAAAGTCTAACCTCATAAGAAATCGTTTGAGCAACTGAGCGTAACCCCCCTAATAATGAATAATTTGAATTAGAAGATCACCCCGCAATTATTATTGTATATACCCCCATTCTAGTACAACATAAAAAAAACAGTAATCCTAAATTAAATATAATTATATTAAATATATAAGGAATTAAAAATCATACTAATAAAGATAAAATAAATCTTATAACGGGAGAAAAATAATAAATTAAATAATTAGAATATCTTAAATAAACTTGTTCTTTTGAAAATAATTTAATAGCATCACAAAAAGGTTGTAAAATCCCTATATACCCTATTTTATTAGGCCCTTTTCGAATTTGAATATACCCTAGAATTTTCCGTTCTATTAATGTTAAAAAAGCTACCCCAATTAATACCCCAATAACTAAAATTAATACCCCAATTATAATATTAATTACATCCATATATATCATATACTATCTATATAATATAAACTTATATATAACTGATTTCTAAAACCATCACAATTATCTGCCAAAATAGCTATATTAATATTAATAATATTCATCTAAGCTAAAATTATTTTTAATATTTGATCCTTTCGTACTAAAATATTATAAGTTACTAAAGATAGAAACCAACCTGGCTCACACCGGTTTGAACTCAGATCATGTAAGATTTTAATGATCGAACAGATCAAAATTTTAAACTTTTGCATTTAATTTTTATCTTAATCCAACATCGAGGTCGCAAACTTTTTTTTTTATTCGTACTAAAAAAAAATATTACGCTGTTATCCCTAAGGTAATTTTTTCTTTTAATCATAAATAATGGATCATTTAATCATTTATCTATGTTAATAAAAAAAAAAGTTTATTTAATTTTTTTATCACCCCAATACAATATTTAATTATATTTTTATAATTAACTATCTATTTTATCATAATATAAACAAATATAAAACTCTATAGGGTCTTCTCGTCTTTTAATTTTATTTTAGCTTTTTAACTAAAATATTAATTTTTACTAATAAATTAGAGACAGTTTATATTTCATCAAATCGTTCATACAAGTCTTCAATTAAAAGACTAATGATTATGCTACCTTTGTACAGTCAATATACTGCAGCCCTTTAATACTCATCAGTGGGCAGATTAGACTTTAAATTATCCCCCAAAAAGACATGTTTTTGATAAACAAGTGAATATAAATATTTGCCGAATTCCTTTAATTTAATTTTTACTAAATTTATTTAATTTTTAAATTATTATACTAATTTTATCATTATATCTAATTTTATTTTATTAAAAATAAATTTTTTATAAAAATTTAAATTTTATTTTTAAATTTTAATTTAATTAAAATTTTTTATAATAAATTATAATTTTTAAATAATATAAATTTTAAAAATTTTAATTAAAAATTAATTATTATAAATTTTTAATTTAAAGCTTATCCCCTAATATATTAAATTTTAAATTTTAATAATTAATTAATTAATTATTAAATTATTTAAATTTAAAATTAAATTTCTTTCTAAAAAAACTAGATATATTTATAATCGATTAACATTTCATTTCTAATTAATTATTTAAAATAATTATTCAACATTAACTTTATTAATTAATTAACTCTTACAAATTCGAGAATTTTTTAATTAAAAATTTTTAATTAATAAACTCTGATACCCAAGATACAATAAATTAAATTTACTTTACACTAAACTCAATATAATTTTTTTTTCAAATTTCCCCTACAATACCTATTAAACTATAAATTTACAAATTTTTTTTTTTAAAAATACTTTAACCCCCATATATTTTTAATATAAAAATTTCTTTTATTAACCCTTTATTATTAATTTATCCCCCTCAAATTAATTAAATTTTAATCTCTTCTCAATGTAAATGAGATACTTACTCAAGCTCTAATTTGATTTCTAGATACACTTTCCAGTACATCTACTTTGTTACGACTTATTTCAATTTTCAAATGAAAGTGACGGGCAATATGTACATATTTTAATTTTTAATCATTTTAATAAATTAATTAAAATTACATTTAAATCCACCTTCAAATTCACATTACAATAATATTATTCATTTAAATATTTTTAATGTAATCCATCATATTCTTAATTATAACCTGCATCTTGATCTGAATTAATTTTTTATTTTAAATTTAAAATATTATTTTTATTTAAAAATATTTTTTTAACAACGATATACAAAATATATTAATAATTAAGTAAATTTACTCGTGGATTATCAATTATTAGACAGATTCCTCTAAATGAACTAAAATACCGCCATATTATTCAAGTTTCAATAAATAATTATTTACTATTTTAGTATTATAAAATAATTTTTTAATAATAGGGTATCTAATCCTAGTTTATTATAAAATTTATTAAATCATAATTTTCTAAAATAAATTTTAATTAAATTAAAATTTCACTTAATAATTTAATATTTATTTTAAATTAAAATTATTTATTATAAACTGAAATAATTTAATTTAATCTTTGTTTAACCGCAACTGCTGGCACAAAATTAGTTATTAATTTTAATATTACTAAATCTTAATTTCTTAAATTTTTAATATTAATTACTACTTTAAATAATTAATTATTATTAAAATAATTAAAATTTCTCACTAAAATTTATATGTAAAATAGATTTATAATAAAATTTATAAAATATAAAAAATTTATTTAATGTATAATTTTTTCGCATAGAATTTTTTTTTTTTTTTTTTTATATTAAATGAATAATATAAATTAATAAATTTTTAATACTTCTCTTATTTTTTTCCTAATAATATTTATATTAAAAATTAATAGCAATATAAATCAGATATTAATCTAATTAAATTACAATATATTAATATAATTATTATTAATACATCAAAAAATTAATTAATTAATAAAATAATTAATTAATTAAATATTTAATTAATTTTATAATATTATTAATTAATTAAATATTTAATATATATATATATATACGTACATACGTATACGTATGTATTAATAAGTCCCTTAGAAATTTATATAAATTCATTATCTAACCCATCTTTATTAATTTTCACATAAATAAAAAAAAATTACCTT